CTGGGTACGAAGTAGGTGAGACGATAGTAGAATGGTACCGTTAGTGCCGGTAATTTTTTTCATATAACTGCAAAAGTTACTAACCCGTTTTCTAGAGGGTACCGTAAGGTACATGAGGTGATAACCGGACGAAGTAGGTGAGACGTTAGTCGTAGTTGAGACGTTAGTCGAATAGTGAAGGTAGACGAAGGTGATGACCGGTGATCCACAAGCCAGTACCCTCTATGTTCTGAAGCCCATGCCTACCCGGATGAGCAATTATTGATTGGAGTGCATCCAGCGGGACAAATTAGCCCTACTGCCCCTGGATGCAACACAGAGAGAATCGTCAATCTCAGCGAGTGAACTAGGTGATGATTGATTCCGACGTCCATCAGTCTTTCGTCCTCCGGAACCCCTCTCCGTTCACACCCCAGGGGGATTCGGGAAAAGATGGAATAAGAAGACGTGTTTCCAGAACAAAGAGGAGGGGGGTTGAGAAGGGGGAGTTAGCAAAGTTGGACAAGATTGGAATGGGCATAGAAAGATGTATTGATGTACCAGATCGGCTAATGCTCCCAGGTTGATGCGACGTATTCCACCAGTTGACTGGAGACTTGATTATTGGTATATCGATTGGTCCAACACAGATTGAAATAGGAGCCGGTTCAACAGGAAGCTTTTGAAAACACAGTGCACCCAGGGAAATAAGGAACAAGATGAATACAGAGGTCCCACGAGCATCCCGCTTATGAGGTCAAATCAATAGGTTCTAGTTCTAAGAATAAATATTGGAATATCAATATCATCGATATCGTCGGTCTCTTAAGTATCGTACCAAATCCCATCAATCGAATCGCTTTTTCGAGAAATAGGAGACATCTAAGTCGTACAAGTAAAGAGATCTCTTCATTGCTAAGAAAAAGAAAAAACGTGAACGATGATTGGATTGATGATGCAGAAAGAGAATTCTTGGTTCAGTTCTCCACCCAGAAAAAAGAATTGCTAAAATTCTATTGAGTCTGACTCATCGTGATCTTTTATCAAAGAATGACTCTGGTTATCAAATGATTGAACAACCAGGATCAATTTACTTACGATACTTAGTTGACATTCATCAAAAGTATCTAATGAATTATGAGTTCAATAGATCCGGATATTCTTTGCTCATTATCAGACAATCACTTATTCACAAACCTCGTGCGGGGCTACTAGTTTTCATTTCCCATCTCATGGAAAACCCTTCTCGCTCCGCTTAGCCCTATCCCCTTCTAGGGGTATTTTAGTGATAGGTTCTATAGGAATGGGACGATCCTATTTGGTCAAATACCTAGCGACAAACTCCTACGTTCCTTTCATTATGGTATTTACGAACAAGTTCCTGAATGACAAGGATAAAGATGATAGTAACGATATCCATATTGATGATAGTGACGATATCCATATTGATAATGACTTTGATACAGAGCTGCTAACTATGTATATGACGCCGAAAATAGACCTATTTGATATCATCTCTCGATTCGAATTAGCAAAAGCAATGTCTCCTTGCATAATAGGGATTCCAAACATTCATGATCTGTATGTGAATGAGTCAAATTATCTCTCCCTCGGTCTATTAGTGAACTATCTCTCCAGGGATTGTGAAAGATGTTCCACTATAAATATTCTTGTTATTGCTTCGACTCATATTCCCCAAAAAGTGGATCCCGCGCTCCGAATAAATTAAATACATGCATTAAGATACGAAGGCTTCTTATTCCACAACAACGAAAACACTTTTTCATTCTTTCATATACTAGGGGATTTCACTTGGAAAAGAAAATGTTCCATACTAACGGATTCAGGTCCATAACCGCGGATTCCAATGCACGAGATCTTGTAGCACTTATCGATGAGGCCCTATCTATTAGTATTACACAGAATAAATCCATTATAGAAACTAATACAATTAGATCAGCTCTTCATAAACAAACTTGGTATTTTCGATCCAGGATCATGGTATATTTTTCTATCAGATAGGAAGGGCTGTTGCACAAAATGTATTTCTAAGTAATTGCTCCATAGATCCTATATATATCTATATGAAGAAGAAACCACGTAAGGAAAGGGATTCTGATTTGTACAATTCTGATTTGTACAAATGGTACTTCGAACTTGGAACGAGCATGAAGAAATTAACAATACTTATTTTTGTTTTTAGTTGTTCCGCCGGATCGGCCACTCAAGATCTTTGGTCTTCACTCAGACCCGATGAAAAAAAAAAGATCACTTTTTATGGATTCGTTGAGAATGATTTTGATCTAGTTCATGGCCTATTAGAAGTGGAAGGTGCTCTGGTGGGATCTTCACGGACAGAAAAAGATTGCAGTCAGTTTGCTAATAATCGAGTGACTCGGTCCGAACCAAGGAATTCGTTAGATACGATGCAAAATGTATCTTTTTCTCTCGTTAATCGTAGATTTTTATATGAAAAATCGGAGTTTGAAGAAAGAGAAGGAGCCGTTGCCTCGCAACAGAT